TAATGAATCTACAAAATCCCTCAAATTGAATCTGACTAAATCCAGGTATTGTGGACATTCCCTCATTTCCATTCCGTAGCATCTTAATCTTAAGTTTCCTGTTTATCGAAAAAATCCCATTATTGACTCACTATTCATCGAACCATACGGATCGATCTAGCAATGATGGAATGTATATTCTGTTTACTGAATCACATGAAATTTCAGCCAACTCCATATATGTAATGTAATGTATTTCATACGTATGAACGGAAACGAGACGGAGGAATGAAGAGCATTTTCGACGCAAGTTCGAATTTGCGACAAGTACAAATGGAAATGAATTGATAAAACATTCCTGGAAAAAAAATTCTATCACTTCCACTTATGGAGTCTTGTATAGAATATAAAAATTGATCCAATTTTTACCTATTATTATGATATTACGATCAGATTGGGTACCAAAAAAATAAATGGATTCAGGATTAAATCTGCTCTTTATGAATGAGATAAAGACAGAATAATCAGGAGCAGTATAGAATTTCCTTTTTTTAGCGCACTTTAATGTTCAAAAAAGAATTCGCGGATTATTTTTGGTAGTAGAATTTATAGATAGAATACGATTGAATTGCATAATAGTAATAGGAGTAGTATTTATTAAGTACATGCCGATATACCTATCCGCATATCGCATCTTTTATCGTAATTTTACTTGTGGCAACAGAAGTCAGGTCGCACTATATCATAATTCCTATTTTCTATTCAAAATATTCAATGAAAAATTTAAGCACGATAATTCTCTATAGGGATATGTACATAAGAGAAAGACCCAATTCGGTATCTGTGTAACAATTTCTGTTCTGGGGTTTACATATACACATATATTTTGTTATAATTGAAATTGAAAAGGATTTATTATTGAAAATAATTGATACTGATTAGTCGTAAATCAATTTGATTTTGTTATACCATTAAAGAAACACAATTTGAGATACAAATTTAAGAACCGTTCACTAATTCTAAAGTAAAAATAGTTAATGGTTCCAATTTGCCCTGAATTTTTCGGTCTGTGACCGGAAATCTATTTTTTCTCTTTTCAATAGAAGGAGAAGGGAAGTTTTTAAGCAGTGTGTCTTTTGAGATACAATCAATCGAAGAGAATAATCTAAACTGGATCCAATAAAAAAATAGGGATTAATTTTTTAAAAGGGATAAGTACAATGGGATTCAAGATCAAAAAAAAATTAGTAATAGAATATGGATGGATAAAAATATTGTCCATTTTGGATCAGATTTGGCGGCATGGCCAAGTGGTAAGGCGGGGGACTGCAAATCCTTTATCCCCAGTTCAAATCCGGGTGTCGCCTGATCAACAAAAGACTTGAAATTTCTTATTCTGCTGATCTAACTCGACAAATTCTTGCCCCGCAAGAAGCAGAGGCAAACGACTAGGCCTGTCGATACTTGATTTTTAGAATCCATAATTCTATAAAAAAAACTGTAAATTTTTTTTTCTGGGTTCTGGGTACCGGTCCAAACCGGTACCAATAGGTATGAAGTAACCCTTACTTATTAATGATTGATTCGGACATTTATTTTATTTATGATATCAATTGAATCAAATAAATAGTGAGAGTCAATTCTGGGATTCAGAACTACGAAAGTAAGAGGTCGGAAATCTTAGTATCCAAAAGTTCCTAAAGGACACTCCATTTTTGCTCCTAGGATTGAAGAAGAGATTATACGAAAGACTATCAAGACTTCCTAATTATCTTACACTACCTATACTAAATACTAAAATAGTGTCTACTGACTCTGTCTGGAATTAGATTGAATAGAATAGGCTGATGGGAAATCAATTTAGAAGTTGTGGAAAGGACTGAAGATACTTTGTATCCAGACTCACGAGAGGCTTTGAGTACTCAAACATTCAATCAACATGGTTGGGCGACTCTTATTTATAGAGTAAAAAGAAAAGTTGAAAAAAAAAAAATTCTTTGCCCGTGTAGGGGATTACAAAAAAAATAATGTATGTAATAATGGTGGTGGTGTCTTACCATTCCATTCTTTCACAGAAAGAAAGACGTAAGCCTTAGATCAAATAAAATAGAGGTATCTGATAGATGGTTATCCATCTTGATGGTATATTTTGACGTCTTTTGCTTATGAAAGAAAGGTAACAAACAATAGGTCTTACTATTTCTACATGTTCCATTAGGAGCATTCCTTTACTATTTCCAAATAAAAGGTGTGTGTATCGTATTTGTGCTTAATGCTTCCCGATTCTACCATATATTTTATAATATAGGAACTTGTTACGAGTGGATTCATTGGATTAGTTCATCAATAGCCTTAAGTCAGAATACTATTTTCTTTTGACTCTGCACCGTCGATTCCACTATGATTATTGATCAATAATCAATAATGAAATAATTCCTTCATAGAGATAGGAGACATAATTCACATGGATATAGTAAGTCTCACTTGGGCTGCTTTAATGGTAGTCTTTACATTTTCCCTCTCACTCGTAGTATGGGGAAGAAGTGGACTCTAGGGGTACTACTAATTGAATAATCGATTGAGTGATCGAATTGTATCAATCGTTTAATTGATCGTTTTGCGAAACTAAAAAAAAAAAAAAAGATTCCTTGGTTTCGTTTTCTTTTTTTTTTTTTTTATATAGTTAATATATGCCCATACCCATACTATTTTTCCTCCATTAATTCTTTCGATGGATCTCGGGGCTTAACTTATATATATATATATATTTATATATAAATAAATAAATATTATATATAAATCTAATTATTAATATAAATCTATATATTAAGTTATAAGTTATAAGAAGCCTAGGAATTAGAAGAGTTGGCCTTGGATTATTTTGGATTAATCGAAACCCATACAAGTAGATGTAGCGAAAAAAAAGAAATAGAATTAGACTGCTATTTCGATGTATATGTATTAGATGTACATCTAATACATGTACATATTGTAAATTGATCTATATCTATATAAAACCATATCTGTATACAACTTTATATGATAAAATTTATATGATCATACTATTTATATGATAATTTATATGATAAAAATATACAATACTATCTAGTGTGGTAGAAAGAACTATATTATATATAGTTCTTTCTACCACACTATCTCAGATACTTATGATTCCAGCCAAATCGTTTCATTTAAAACTTGGAGTTTTAATCCCTTTCTTTTATTTCTTCAATCATTGATAAGAACTAATAATCCAACCAAGTTTCAGTTAAATTAATCATTTTGACTGACTGTTTTTACGTAGATGATAAGTAAAAAAGCAGTAGGAACTAGAATGAACAGTGCAGTAGCAATAAATGCGAGAATATTGACTTCCATAATCTCATTGTTTTTTTTACTTCGCAATAACTCGGGATCTAATCCCATAGAGATAAGAAATTTTACTCCTGTCAATTCAATGGGATGAATTGAATTCTGATGATACTGAATCGGATCAATATTATGAATAACAATATCTGATCTATCAAATCGATTTATCGTCGAGAATTGAATAGTATAACATAAGAAAATCTTTTATTTTATCCATACTAAATCCGAAATGGGATTCTTTATTGGATCAGGAATTCCATTGAATTTTTCATCCTTTTTTCCACTTTTTTTTTTTCTTTTCCATAACCTACTGTCTTTGTCTTTCTTATACAACTCTCTTTCCTTATACTTATACATACAATTATGAGATATTATATGACCGGTATTCTATGGGTCACACAGATCCAAACAGTAGAAGTGAGATGGAAAAAAGGACGGGTGTTAAGTAGAAAAGATCTAATATTCCAACAAATTTACTAAAAAGGGGCGTTGCTTGGTCTTTTATTTTATTAGTATAGTATCTCTTCTTCTTTCTTGGATTGAGACTAGAACGCATACATCAAAAATTCAGTGTGCAATTTGCATGAGAATAGATAGATTGTTTCCAATTAGTCATTGAGGATACACAAACAAAGTCGAGGTAATTATGTTAAGTTCATTGTGTATCGTACAATAAACGAATACAATTTGTGTATGTACTCCCGGTAAAAATAGGGGAACTCTATTCCATTTCATTGTTCAAGAACAATTGAAAAAGAAAGTCAGACGAGTATGGTATCTATTAAAATACTGAATATAGTAATGCCACCGATTGTACCAACTTACATATGTCTCCCCTTATCAAGGGGTATTAGTGAAAGAAATTGAAATTCCCGTACTTGTCTGATGATAAATGCGAAACGAAAAACAAAAGAAATAAGGATCCCCGCTCGCTGGGGATTAGATCTTGCTACCTGTCCCCCTTTTCACAGAAAATGGGGAGATGAATTGATAAATTCATCGGATCCTAGTTCGGGACTGACGGGGCTCGAACCCGCAGCTTCCGCCTTGACAGGGCGGTGCTCTGACCGATTGAACTACAATCCCAGCAAGGTGTATGGCATACATATTCTTACTAGTTTGATAAGAACATTCTATTCATTGTGTTGTAACAGAAACACGAATGATATACTGAATATCCACATGGATATGGAATATAGTGAGAGCGACACGGATTACTAGTAACGAGTGATTATTTTATTGCCAAAAAAATAGATAATAAATCTTTCAATGAGAAAAAGAACTATTTTTATTTTTATGATACTTAATTAAGATTAAGTATCATTAATCTAGATCGTTAGAAAAATCAGAACGAATTAGAAAAACATGGATAGAGAAAAAATTGACTCTTTCTCTTCATTTCTACGGATCAGGCATTTCTGTTTCTGGAGGACAAATTGGTTATTTCATATTCATGGAGCAACGAATTATTGGGTCGAGCTGGATTTGAACCAGCGTAGACATATCGTCAACGAATTTACAGTCCGTCCCCATTAACCGCTCGGGCATCGACCCAGGAAGAATTAATTCTAGATTTATTGATAATCTACGATCAACTTCCTCCCTACCCCCAGGGGAAGTCGAATCCCCGCTGCCTCCTTGAAAGAGAGATG